GTTTGGGAAGCAATAAGCCCCTTTGACATCTCTTCATCTGCAAAGAATTCTCGACGTGAAAACACAGAGACAGAGGGCTGATCTTTGAATAGGGAAAAGAATGGATCCGCAGGGTCCCAAATGAATTGGCTTGTTCGAAAAAAGCCTTGTTCTTTGGAAGATCTATCTCGTGTCTGGCACTGCATGGTTCCACTCTGCAAGAACTCCGAATCATTCTCTTGAAGCTCATCCTCTTTATGATAAATGATCCATTTGCCCCGAAATGACCCAGTCCAATAGGGAAATCCCAATTCAGTGGGCCTTTCGATACAATCAAATAGATTGCCACAAGGGCGCCATATTCTAGGAGCCCAAACTATGTGATTGAAGAAATCCTCCTCTATCTGTTGCGGATCGAGGGCCCCTTCCCCTTCTTCAAACTCCGATTCGTATTTTTCATATAGAAATCTCTGATCAACGATAGAACAAGATCCATTTTGCATCATATCTAACTGATTCCTTGGTTCGGACCGAAGAAGTAATGTCACTCGATTATCATCAAACTGACTGCAATATCTTTCTGTCCGTGAGGATCCCGCCAGAGCCAGAGCGCCTTCTACTTCTAATAGTAATAATAGTAATAGGCCATGAACTAGATCAGAATCATTCTCAACGAATCCATAAGAAGTGATCCAATTTTTTTCATCGTGTCTGGATGAAGACCAAAGATCTTGAGCGACCGATCCGGCAGAACAACTCAAAAGATAAAGAAGTATCGTTAATTTCTTCATGCTCGTTCCAAGTTCGAAGTACCATTTGTACAAATAAGAATCCCCTCCCTTACATGATTTCTTCTTCATATAGATAGATATAGGATCTATGGGGCAATTACTTAGAAGTACATTTTGTGTAACAGCCCTTCCTATCTGATAGAAAAGGATCCCATGATCCTGAACCGATCTTATCTGGGATCGAAAATCCCAAGTTTTTCTATGAAGAGCTGATCTAATTGTATTAGTTTCTATAATGGATTTCTTCTGTGTAATACTAATCGATAGGGCCTCATTGATAAGTGCTACAAGATCTCGCGCATTGGAACCCATGGTTATGGACCCGAATCCGTTAGTATGGAACATCTTCTTTTCCAAGTGAAATCCCCTAGTATATGAAAGAATGAAAAAGTGCTTTCGTTGTTGTGGAAGAAGAAGCCTTCGTATCTTAATGCATGTATTTAATTTATTCGGAGCTATTAGAGCGGGATCCACTTTTTGGGGAATATGAGTCGAAGCAATAACAAGAATCTTTCCAGTGGAACATCTTTCACAATCCCTGGAGAGATAGTTCTCTAATAGACCGAGGGATAAGTAATTCGACTCATTCACATGCAGATCATGAAGGTTTGGAATCCATATTATGCAAGGAGACATTGCTTTTGCTAATTCGAATTGAAGGGTGATATCAAATCGGTCTATTTTCGGCGTCATATACATAGTTAGCACATTCGTCATAGTTAGCAGCTCCGTATCAATATCAAGGTCATCATCACTATCATAAATATCGATATCGTCACTATCATCAATATCGTCACTATCATCAATATCATCAATAAGATAACCCTTAGGCTTGTCATCCAGGAACTTGTTCGGAAATACCGTAATGAAAGGAACATAGGAGTTTGTCGCTAGGTATTTGACCAAACAGGATCGTCCAGTTCCTATAGAACCTATCACTAAAATACCTCTAGAAGGGGATAGGGCTAAGCGGAGCGAAAAGGGTTTTCCATGAGGAGATGGGGAATGAAAACTATTAGCCCCACACGAGGTTTGTGAATAAGTGATTGTCTGATAATGAGCAAGGAATATCCGTCTTTCTGCTAAACAGGATCTATTGAACTCATAATTCATTAGATCCTTTTGATGAATGTCAACTAAGTATCGTAAGGAAATTGATCCCGGTTGTTCAATCATTTGATAACCAGAGTCATTCTTTGATAAATGATCACTATGAGTCAGACTCAATAGAATTTGATCAATCCTTTTTTCTGTCGTTAAGGTGGAGAACTGAACCAAGAATTCTCTTTCTTCATCATCAATCGAATCACTGTTCGCGACCCAGAATTCTATTTTCTCATCAATCCAATCACCGTTCACGTTTTTTCTTTTTCTTATCAATGAATAGATCTCTTTACTTGTACGACTTAGATGTCTCGTATTTATCGAAAAAATGATTCGATTGATGGGATTTGGTATGATACTTACAAGATCGATGAGATTGATCTTCCAATATTTATTCTTAGAACGTATTGATTTGACCCCATAAGCGGGACCACCACCCAATAGCATGTTGCCACCAGAAGCAGAACCCCGTATTTCTTCCAGAGAATCTCCTAATTGTTCCAGAACAACTAGAAAGAGATTCTTTAACCAGAAAGAATTCAGTTCAGATGTAGGATACCTATCCAGAAGTTTTCGAAATTCCATCATGTATGATGGAATCATCAAAGATTTGATCTTTTCTAACT